TCGCATCGCGATACCTATCGTATCTGCTTGGCCTTTCATAAGCGGGGCCAAAATGAAACGGCCATAATAAAGACGCTTACTGTCTGTTCTTGATTCAACACACTTCCACTGTAGTGTCCGAGTGGATACTGCTACTTCCTCTCGAACCATAATAATATTATTCTTTTTTCAGATCATTGAATCATTTATTTCTCTTGAAATCCGTTCAATTCTTATTTCTACACACGTCTTTTTTTAGGAGGTCTACATCCATTATGTGGCATAGGGGTTACGTCACGTACGAAACTTAATAGTATACCACTTCTACGAATAGCTCGTAATGCTGCATCTCTTCCGAGACCAGGACCCTTTATCATTACTTCTGCTCGTTGCATACCCTGATCCACTACTGTACGAATAGCATTTCCTGCTGCGGTTTGAGCAGCAAATGGTGTCCCTCTTCTTGTGCCTCTGAATCCACAAGTACCAGCGGAGGACCAAGAAACCACCTGACCTAGTACATCTGTAACAGTCACAATGGTATTGTTGAAACTCGCTTGAACATGAATAACTCCTTTTGGTATTCTACGCCCACTCTTACGTGAACCAATACGCCCATTCCTACGTGAACCAATTCTTGGTATAGGTTTTGTCATATTTTATCATCTCATAAATATGAGTCAGAGATATACGGATATATCCATTTCATATCAAAACAGATCCTTTATTTGTCCATCGGGTCCTTTAGAAAATCCCCTTTTCTTTTTAGAAAGATTACCCTTGTCTCTGTTTATGTCTCGGATTGAAACAAATTACTATAATTCGTCCCCGCCTACGGATCAGTCGACATTTTTCACAAATTTTACGAACAGAGGCCCTTATTTTCATATTTGTTATTCCTTACCTTAATTCCGAATCTACTCCTTGGAAGAAAATAAGTCTCTTGAAATTTTGAACCTCGAATTGTATTCCCACGAAAGGAATGTTTAAAAAGCCACCTACACCTAATCGTTTGAATCTTTGTTGCGAAGTCTATAAATTATACGTCCCCTGGTTGAATCATAACGACTTACTTCGATTTTTACTCTATCTCCTGGTAGTATCCGTATAAAACTTCGTCGGATCCTCCCCGAAACATAACCTAGAATCAGATCTTCATTATCTAAACGAACCCGGAACATACCATTGGGAAGTGATTCAGTAATTAAACCTTCATGAATCAATTTTTGTTCTTTCATTCCAGGTAACCCCCTTGAAGTATCAACTAATGGAGGAGGAGTGATATTAAACAACCCGTCTTTCCTCTCCTTTTTCACAAATAGGAAGTTACGGATCAACTTCGGATACCAGAAGGATCACCATATATAACACAAAACTTCTCCTCCAATTCCTTCTAGTCGAGCTTCTCGATCTGTCATTATACCTCTAGAAGTAGAAAGAATTACAATCCCCATTCCACCTAAAATCCTAGGAATTCGTTGATAGTTGGAATAGATTCGTAGACCGGGTCGGCTGATACGCTTTAAAATATTTCTATATGTTCCTTTCCTATTTCTTCTATGTCGCAGGGTTGAAACCAAGAAATATTTGTTGTTTTCCCGATGTTTCCTAACGTTTTCAATAAAACCTTCTCGTAGAAGTATTTTAACAACGCTTTCGGTCATATTAGTAGATGCTATTCGAACCGTTCCTTTTTTATCCATGTCGGCATTTCTTATAGAAGTTAATATATCGGCAATAGTGTCCCTACCCATGACGAACTATAATTATTGGTGCCTCCTAATTTTGATATAATCAACATGTTCCGTTTTTTTTTTATGTGAATTTTTGATTCTTTATTTATGAATTATTAAAAGTATATGCGTGAAACACAATCTACTAATTGATCCATTTCAGATACCCTACTATATCATGGTCTCATCTACTAGTATTTATAATACCTCAGGAGCTAATGAGACTATTTTAGTGAAATTCAACTGTCTCAATTCTCGAGCGATCGCTCCAAAAACCCGAGTTCCTTTTGGATTTCCTTCTTGATCAATGACAACTGCTGCATTGTCATCATATCGTATTATCATACCGTTGTCACGTCTGAGTTCTTTACATGTACGTACAATTACAGCTCTGATCACTTCTGATCTTTCGAGAGGCATATTGGGCACTGCTTCTTTTATTACAGCAACAATAACGTCACCAATATGAGCATATCGGTGATTACTAGCTCCTATGATTCGAATACACATCAATTCTCGAGCCCCGCTGTTGTCCGCTACATTCAAATGGGTCTGAGGTTGAATCATATCATTTTTTTTTGAATCTGTTCTTTCAATGCAAAGGTCGAAGGAAAAAAGAAAGAAATATTGTCTGTCCAGAAATAAAGAAATCCGCGATTGTTTTTTTCATCATAAATACCCCTTTGGTTCCACATCCCTATCCTGAAATAATGAATTGCGTTCGTATAGGCATTTTGCACGCAGCTATTTTAATAGCTGCTCTGGCTACAGTTTCCGATACTCCGCCCATTTCATAAAGTATTCGACCCGGCTTAACAACAGATACCCAATATTCGGGAGATCCCTTCCCCGAACCCATACGGGTTTCCGTAGGTCTTACTGTAACGGGTTTGTCGGGAAATATACGGACCCATATTTTTCCACCACGGCGCGCATATCGTGTCATTGCTCGTCGCCCTGCTTCTATTTGTCTAGATGTGATCCAAGCGGGTTCAAGTGCCTGAAGAGCATATCTACCGAAACAAATATGATTGCCTCGATAAGATATTCCCTTCATTCTTCCTCTATGTTGTTTACGGAATCTGGTTCTTTTGGGGTTATAGTTGATGGTTGTTTCTCAACCTCATCTCTACTACAGAACCGGACATGAGAGTTTCTTCTCATCCAGCTCCTCGCGAATGAAACGATTCAATAATATTACAGATACACATGTATTTATTGAATAATACACTAAATCATGGGATTTATTGATATTGAATCTGTCACGTAGGAATCTGTATATCTTGTATATATAGCTAGACGTATATTTCTATATATAGAAGATAATGCCTTTGCTTTATTTTTATAACGAACCCTTGACCTTTACCGAATCGGCCAAAATTTTGCAATTCAATAAGGGTTTCGCGGGCGAATATTTACTCTTTCAATATTTGTTTCATTCGTAGGGTCAACCCATGGCCTCTCAGAATAAATCAATTGGTTCCTGGTTGGTTCCGCCATCCCACCCAATGAATCATTAGGATTCGTTTTCAATAGAATCTTCTGCAGTCACAGGTTCCGTCGTTCCCATAGCTTCTCCATTAATGGCTAGGCCTGAACTCTGCAATGGAGCTCCTCAATTCAAGTTCGTTCCCAAGTCAATCTCCTCAGTCTCTATTGACTCGAGGCTCTTTATTATTGGTATTTTTCCTATGAACCGTATTCATCTAATTATGGACGAATCAGTATTGATGCTTTATCACACTGCCTTTTATGAGATGATTCATAATAGACCATACATATTGGAATCATATACCATTGATATTCTCCTTCTCTCTTTCTCTCGCCCTTCCATTTACCCACATCCCTCTATTTTCGCTTCACAATCCATAATCAGATTGATTTTTCCTTTATGGAAAAAAGATTTCAGTTGCTACAACTATATGATTGACACATCATATAGTGACTGGTTCCTTGGATCTCGATAATACGAAGCAATGAGCTGGTTCTAAGTTCTATAGTTATTAGTTAGGGGCCAGTCCTTTTTTTTTTGAATCCCAACTCTAAAGAAAAACCAACGAGTCACACACTAAGCATAGCAATTCTACCAAATGATCAATCCAATTTTTATTCAACCCTATAGAATTAGAATTGCTCATTTTTCATTGAAGGGAAAAAGAATAGTTTGTCGTTTTTTGTTCTATCACTGGATAGAATAGAATGGCAAGGAAAGGCCCATTATTGCTCGTCTACAAATATCCAAATTTTGATGCCTAATACCCCATAGATAGTTCGAACTGTATAGGAACAATGATCAATTTTAGCTCGAATGGTTTGTAGGGGAACCCTACCTTCTCTGATCCATTCGACACGTGCAATTTCTTTTCCGTCGATACGTCCTGCAATTTGCACTTGAATTCCTTTTGTATCCGCTTGTTCAGTTAATTCAATAGCTTTTTTCATTGCCTTTCGAAAGGAAACTCTATTCTTTAATTGTAGAGCTATATATTCTGCAAGAATATTAGGTTGTCCATAAGGTTTTGCAACTCTTGTGATAGCAATGTTAAGTCTCCGGTTCACAGAATTAAATCCTTTTTGTACATTGATCTGTAATTCTTCGATTCCTCGTGTTCGACCCTCTATTAACAAATTTGGAAATCCAATATAGATTATGACCTGGATCAGATCGATTTTTTTTTGAATCTCTATATGTGCAATTCCTTCGAAACCCGAGGATATTCTCCTATTTTTTTGTACATAATTCTTGATACAATCTCGTATTTTTTCATCTTCCTGGAGACCTATGGAATAATTTTTTGGTTGCGCGAACCAAAGGGATCTATGCTTTTGGTTTTCCCCACCAAGTCGGAAACCAAGGGGATTTATTTTTTTGCCCATATTTTTCTTCTCTCTCTTTCTCTTTTTTTTCTCTCTCTCTCTCTTTCTCCAAATATCTCTCTATTATAGGATCTTTCCATTGATCCTTTGTTTCTAAATATATATCCTGATCCGTTTTCTTTTTCGAGCTATCCCTCACTACAATAATGATATGACAGGTGGGTCTTTTTATCGGATAACTACGTCCTCGAGCCCGAGGTTTTAACCTTTTCACGATAGTACCCCCATTGACTTCGGCTTTACTAATGACTGAATCAGCTTCGTTGAAACTTTTATTGTGACTAGCATTTGCTGCTGCAGAATAAACCAATTTAAAAATGGGATAAGATGCTCGATAAGGCATGAGTTCCAGTAGCATAAGTGTTTCCTCATAGGAACGCCCACGAATCTGATCAATGACTCTTCGTGTTT